TAGCATTGGAACTGCTATGTAGGCTTTTGCTTACCGAGGGTTCGAATCCCTTTCTTTCCGTACCTTCACCTAATTCATCGATCTTACTAACCACAATAGATCAAATAGCAATGGATACGACTATTTCAACAGTTAGACCTTTCTTTGATATGGATTCTCTATTCCTAATGGCTGTGGTACGGAAAATACTGTGTAAAGAAAAGAGTAGAGTAGACAAGGAATGAAAATCTCCCTCTCGGTCTATGATACCTAAATGAAAGAAAAATCCGGATCAAACCCTTATTTATCTTAACCTTAGGTTAATTTACTTCGCCGAAAGGGAGCAAAATGGGTCGAACCCTTATTCTTATTAGTGTTGATTTTATTTTTGTTAGGTTTAAGTCTGACGAGAATAATATTCTACAACTAGCAATTCATTTATTTTCAAACCGACCCATTTACTATCTATTATTTGATTGACTAATCCTTTATATTGGAATGGTTGAAGAGTCAAATGGTTTGGCAATTCCTCATGGGGGGATGAATCGAGAGAATTTTGAATTAGAACTTTAGATTTTTGTTCATCCCTCGCCGCAATAGTATCTCGGGGTTTGCAGCGATAACTTGGTATATCTACTATACGACCATTGACTAAAATATGTCTATGGTTAACTAATTGGCGAGCTCCCGGAATAGTCGGAGCCATACCCAAGCGAAAAAGAATGTTATCAAGACGCATTTCAAGTAATTGTAGTAAAACCTGACCTGTTGACCCTTTTGCCTTTCCGGCGATACGAACGTATTTAAGTAATTGTCGTTCTGTAAGACCATAATGAAAACGCAATTTTTGTTTTTCTTCTAGGCGAATTCGATATTGGGATTTTTTCCCGGAACGCGATTGGTTTCTAAGATCACTTCCAGCTCTGGGCCTTTTATTAGTTAGCCCTGGTAAAGCCCCCAGGCGGCGTATTTTTTTGAAACGAGGACCTCGGTAACGCGACATAAAGACTCCTTCTTCTTATTTATATTTAATTATTAATTCTTATTGATGAAATTTCATTCTACAGAATAAATCTAAACTAAAAATGAACTAAATTCTAAATAAAGCGAAATTTACTGAAGTATTATTCTATTAAAGAATAATGAGATGAGTTGGATAAATATCCAGATCTTTATATTCTATATATAGAAAAAGAAAAGGATTCTTTTCGTTAGATAGTTGGAAATTCCTATCACATAATAAATCAAGGACTTTTGCCAAAAGAGGAAGACATTTTTTTTTTCAATATTCTTTGATTTCAAAGATGCATTATCAATCATGTAAAACATAGAATAAAATAAATAGAGAAAAGCCGACTATCGGAATCGAACCGATGACCATCGCATTACAAATGCGATGCTCTAACCTCTGAGCTAAGCAGGCTCACATAACATAAATTCGACATGTATAAGAATTCAATAAACTCTTAGAATCTTTGCTATTCACTATTATACTATTTTTATACTATTTTAATTCTTAGCTATTCATAATGAATATTAATATATTAAAGAATAGAATATAGAATTTCAAATAACTGTTAAATATTTAACTGTTAAATATTATAGAAGATAACGATTAATCTAGCGATATAGAATTTCCATTTTTCTTTTTTATCACAATTAAATATTCTTTTTTTTTTTTAATATGATTTGATTTTTGAATTCAAAAATCAAATCATATTAAAAAAAAAGAATCGACCGTTCAAGTATTCGAAATTTCATGGGTAAATGAGTGGAAGAGAGACAGATGTATAGCGTATGTATCCACCTATATTGAATTGCCGATACAGAAATGATAAAATCGTTTTTGATTGGACCGAATATAAGCCTCCTATAGATATAGAAGATGAAAGAAGATAGACAAGAAATCAAAGACAAAGAGGAGAACTTTTTCGAGACAGGAATCGGCATCTATCTAATGAATTCAACGGTTCCGGTATAAATGAAAGAAAAAGGGGAACGAGATCACAATGAGATTTTCATCTCAAAAAGGGGGATATGGCGAAATCGGTAGACGCTACGGACTTAATTGGATTGAGCCTTGGTATGGAAACTTACTAAGTGATAACTTTCAAATTCAGAGAAACCCTGGAATTAATAAAAATGGGCAATCCTGAGCCAAATCACGTTTTCCGAAAACAAACAAAGGTTCAGAAAGCGAAAATCAAAAAGGATAGGTGCAGAGACTCGATGGAAGCTGTTCTAACGAATGGAGTTGATTGTCTTACGTTAGTAGAGGAATCCTTCTATCGAAACTTCAGAAAAGATGAAGGATAAACCTGTATACATAATAGAGAAGAATTGTTGTCAATTGATTCCATATTGAAGAAAGAATCGAATATTCATTGATCAAACCATTCACTCCATAATCTGATAGATCTTTTGAAGAACTGATTAATCGGACGAGAATAAAGATAGAGTCCCGTTCTACATGTCAATACCGGCAACAATGAAATTTATAGTAAGAGGAAAATCCGTCGAT